TTCCACGGGTTCGTAAAAAATCGAATCGTTTAAACCATGATCATGAGCAAACGCATAAATATACTCCTGAAAAAGAAACGGATATAGGAAGTGTTGTTGCCGAGATCTATCTTTTTCTAAATATCCTTGTAATTCTTCCATTTACATTTCTACTTGAGCCAGAGGCAGGAGGTTTTTCTTGGTTTATCAAATGATACATACATAGTGCAATATGGTCAGAACAGGGTATTATGTACTGTATTATGTATATAGTATAGTAAGAAAAAAATATATACCCCGGAAAAGAAAGAGGGAGTCCAATCAACAGATCTTTTTACCTTCCTTTTCTATCCAATTGGTTTATGTTCGTTATAATTACAACAGGAGAAAAAATCCTTTATTTTTGCAACCCAATCGCTCTTTTGACTTTGGAATAAATTCTCTTTATCAATATACTGTTTCTTCTACACATCCGTCTACAATCCATAATAAAGAATAATTAGGATTCTGAAAAAAAAAAAGGAAAAAATCAATGGTTCACTCACAGGAGAACCCACTCTTTCCCGCATTAGGCACTAATTCATTTTTAACATCTAATTAGATCGGGTAATCATTCCAATTAAGAACATAAGCTCGTTGCTTTTTATTTTACCAGAATTGGAGCCATAGAGCTCTATCCATTTATTCACTAGACCCAACTGTAAATGTGAATTTCTTTTGTCCCCTTCCAAAAATCAAAACAATCTTTTGGAACTGGAATGATTCGGTAAGGATAAACTCAAAGTTCTACTTTAACTTTGACTTTCATTTCAAATTAAATAAATTAATAAAATAGAAAATCTATTAAAATAATAAATTGATTTTATTACGACATGCTGTTTTTTCCATTCATTACCCTTGAGGATCAGTCGTGGTGTTATAGACTATACCAATAGTCTGGACGAATTCGTTGCTTCATCCAAATGTGTAAAAGATCATAGTCGCACTTAAAAGCCGAGTACTCTACCGTTGAGTTAGCAACCCGGATAAATAGGATATGTAGATACGATCGAAATATAAAAATCAATTGAATTGCACTGCACGACCCTATCAAAACATTGAACTAGCAACACATCGAAAAGAAGGATTTTCTGATCAATTAGAAACACAAAATACCAAAATTAGCAGATCGGATTAAAAATATTCCTAATCGAAATGTAAAAATTATGACAGACCACCCTTTTTTTATCAAATTCTTTTTTGATTTTACCTAAGAAAATACATCTTGTATGAGAGTAAATGCAGCAAGGCAAACCCATCATTTGAGTGAAGGAAACAAAAAAACCAATATGGGGTGGGGATAAACAGCCCTATTTATCTACGATCGAATTATATTTGTTCGATACACCATTGTCAATATAAAAGCAATGTTGAGAAAGTAAATCAAGTAAATAAAATAAAGACTTGTGTTGGATTGGCACAACATAAATAAGAAATTGGAATGGGAAAAATTAAGGAAAAGGTAAATAAAAAATCCCCGGTTTATTCAATCAATAAAAGTACGATAAGCAAGCTTAACCCCTTGTTTGTTGTTAAATTAAATTCCCCCACCAAAATATGAATAAAGCAAGAAAAAGGAAAATGGTGTGTAAATAGAAATAATTACACAAGGATAGATACTAGTTACCCTTCCCTACTTTATTTTATTTATTTAATAATTTTGTTTTTTCCTTTAATTAACTCAAAGTTCTTTCTTTAAAGAATTCTGCCTTCTTTAAAATATCATAAACAGTTCCTGTAGGTTGAGCACCTTTTTCAAGGAAATATAGAATAGCAGGAACATTTAAATAAGTTTGATTCTTTATCGGATCGTAAAAACCTACTTTTCGAAGATCTCTTCCTTCTCTTCGGAATCGAACATCAATTGCAACGATTCGATAGATGGCTCATTGGGATAGATGTAAATAAACAATGCCCCCCCTAGAAACGTATAGGAGGTTTTTTCCTCATACGGCTCGAGAAAAATGATTCCAATTTCTGTATATAATAGCAAGTGGATCCATAAAATAATGAATTTTACTATAATTTGAATTGAGTACTTTTTTCTTCTTACTTACAGAAAAAGGAAGAAATCTCATTCATACTCATAACTCAAGTTGGGTAATTCTGACAAGAAAATCCTTAGACATTTATTGAGCCGTCTCTAAACTCTTTTGTTTGTCTCATTTCGAATCTATTTTTATTCCTCAGTCTGATCCAATTGTTGAGACAATTGAAAATAGTGTTTCCTTGTTTCGGAATCCTTTATCCTTGCTTTGTGAAATCATTGGGTTTAGACATTACCTCGGGGATCCTTATTCCTTTCAAAATGGCAGCAACATACCTTTTTTTGTTATTTCTTTCTATATAAATAGAATACGAATGATTGATTCCCTTGTGATACACTTTTCATCGAAATAGTTTTACCAATTTAGAAAAATTTGACTTTTCAAACTTGTTCTGAATTTGAACCTTTCGATTTAGAATTTATATATAGTGAGGATATACTTACAGAGTTGGTCTAACTTATTGATTTTCACTAACCCTAGATTCTTTCCCTTGAAAAATGAATCAATCCTTTCTTCTCGAGCTTCATCATGTACTATTTACTTATAACCCAACACAAATTAGGTTCCGGGCAGAACAGAACAAACTATGTCGAGCCAAGAGCATCTTCATTACTATAGAAGATGGCGGATGTAAAAATCCACAGCCGACCATGTCCTTCAAGTCGCACGTTGCTTTCTACCACATCGTTTCAAACGAAGTTTTACCATAACATTCCTCTAATTGAAATTTCAAAGCGGTATGGAATTGATTCAATATAAAATCATGAATAGTCATTGGTTCAACCGGTATATAATATTTCTATCTACGGATAAATAAGTATTTATCCGGATAAGGGTCAGCAAGGATCAAATTTATTTAATTTAACCCCATATTCTATCATATGAATTGAATGAAAATAAAGATATTCAATTTTACCCACATTTGACACTTGATTCCGTTTGTGAGAAACCAAACGAATTCTCAGATATGATTCTTAGAACCATTCTGAAAATTAATAAGAAAAGATTTTTCCCTTTAACAAATTATTGTTTCATGTGGAATGCAGTGTGATCCCATCTTTCGTTTCATGAAAAACGATCTGGGACGGAAGGATTCGAACCTCCGAATAACGGGACCAAAACCCGCTGCCTTACCGCTTGGCCACGCCCCATTTTGATTTCTATTCGATATTAATCAACACTAATATTGGTATTGGTTATTCGTCAATCCCAACCCAAATACACAAAAACATATGGGATATTTTGTTGCTAGGATTCAAGACATGTAGATATAGAATCAAAAAAATTCATTGATCATTACATAGAATTCAATTAAGATATTGTATGAAAGTTGAATTCCTTATATTCTCATTTTAGAATGATAATGGGGGGGAGGGATTTTTTATTTGGGAAAGTCCGAACCGAAGAAAAAGAAGGATTTCTTGATCTGCCTTTTTCATTTTTCCCTTATAAAAATAACTCAAAATTATCTAATCCACAAGAACGAAATGCTTGTTATGCTTAATATCTTTAGTTTAATCGGTATCTGTCTTAATTCTGTCCTTTATTCGAGTAGTTTTTTCTTCGCCAAATTGCCCGAAGCTTATGCCATTTTCAATCCAATCGTAGATGTTATGCCTGTCATACCTGTACTCTTTTTTCTCTTAGCCTTTGTTTGGCAAGCCGCTGTAAGTTTTCGATGAAATCTTTAATACTCTGCTAAATTGATGATGTATTCGATAAAAAAATTCTAAAAATTGATAAGATCAGATAAGTCTTACATTACGAACCCTCGATTCAAAAATAGAAATTCTTGTATTGTATATTGAATGAATAACCGCAGCGATGAATTTGGATCAGCCTTTTCCCCGTTCTGACCTTCCGGTGAGTATGGACTATTAGGTACTCCATAATACCTAATTATTGATATGACAAGAAATTTCGGGTAACGAATGAATCAAAATCTTATTACAAATAAATTCGTTTTATTTTTCATTTTTGGGGGTGTCAAAACAAAAAAAATGGTATATGTGGTAAAAAATAGGCAATCTATTCCCCTTTTTCAAAAAAAAAAAATGATCTTGGAGATTGTGTAATGCTTACTCTCAAACTCTTTGTTTACACAGTAGTGATATTCTTTGTTTCCCTTTTTATCTTTGGATTCTTATCTAATGATCCAGGACGCAATCCTGGACGTGAGGAATAAAAAATTTCTAGTTTTTTTTGCTTTTTTCTAAATTAATTCTTAATAATCTTATTTGTTTCATACATTTAACTATGATAAAATCAAGGGATGAGAATCTTTTCGAATTCGAAAATACCAAGTGATCAGAGAAAGCGGAAAGAGAGGGATTCGAACCCTCGGTACAAATAATTCGTACAACGGATTAGCAATCCGCCGCTTTAGTCCACTCAGCCATCTCTCCTAATTCCAAATTGAAAATTTGTTATGTGATGTAACACGTGAAATAAAGATTGATAAAAATCCACCTTCTTCTCTTTATTTTCTTTTTTCATTTGATTTTTATTTATTTAATCTTATTTAACTTTATTATTATTATTTATTTTATTATTATTATTTATTTTATTATATTATTCTATTTTAATAAAATCTATTTTAATAAAAAAAAAATATTTTTATATTTAAATAATAGAAATTTTTTAAATAGCTATTAAAATTTAAACTTAAACAAAGTAGTTAATATTTAGATAAAAAAATTTAAATAAAATAAAAGTAAAGGTATATATTTATACTAAGAGGTATATATTTATTATAGTATAAATATATTATGTATAATAAAATATGTAAAAATATGTATAAGAAATATAAGAAAAATAAGAAAAAGATAGAAAAAAGCAATTGATCAGGAATTCAATATAGATAATGACTCAAAATGGATCTCCTCAATAGAAAGAATATCTTAGTTCTTTGATTTTATACGAAAGGTTTATTCT